CTTGATCCTTGTGGAGCGAAAAAGGCACTATACTGGATCTGCACAGAGCTCCTGATAATATCCATAAATGACTTGTTTTGGGTAAGAGATGAACATTACCATATTTATATTCAGGTGCATGGTACACATCGGTACTCCAGTGCATTTCTCCCTCTGAGTCAGAATAAATATGTTTTCGAACTTTCTCTTTAACTTTATTAAAATTGAAAGTGGATGTTCCAGCGCGAATCTCAGCAATCACTTGTTCTGATTCTACATATTGATCGTTTTGAACTAAAAGAAAACTTTTGGGTGGAATATTCACATTATGTAGAATATCGTGACTCTCAATAGTTACATACAGGTCTATATAACATAGAAAAGCAGGATGCCCATGACGTGTACGTGTGGGATGAACCAAATCCTCATTGAATTTAATTTTTCCCTTAAAAGGAGCTCGTACATGTTCTGCAGTACCACCTGTGAATACTCCACCGGTATGAAAAGTTCTTAATGTTAGTTGAGTCCCCGGTTCGCCGATTGATTGACCCGCAATAATACCTACTGCTTCTCCTAATTCGACCAGGTCGCCATGAGTGGGACTCTGACCATAACATAATCGACAGATCCAAGATATACTCCTGCAAAGAAAGGGGGTTCGAATATATATTGGTTGTGTTCGAAAGGTTATGAATCGAGTGACAAGTCCAACCCCAATATCTTTATTTTGAGCGGCAATGCAACGTGGGCCCATATATATATTGTATGCTAATACACGACCAATTAGTGTTTGGACCCAAATTCTTTCCGTCATCCCATTTCTAGGACTCACGGAAATGCCTCGGGTAGTGCCACAATCTGTTCTACGTACAACAATGTGTTGAACTACTTCAACAAGTCTACGCGTGAGGTATCCAGCATCTGATGTTCGTACAGCAGTATCCACAACTCCTTTGCGGGCTCCATAGCAGGAAATGATATATTCTGTTAAAGAAAGTCCTTCGCGTAAATTGCTTTGAATCGGTAAATCAATCATTTGTCCTTGGGGATCCGACATTAATCCTCTCATACCTACTAATTGGTGTACCTGAGATGCATTTCCTCTAGCTCCCGAAAAGGACATTATATGGACTGAATTAGAAGGATCAGTCATCCTAAAATTAGGATGCATTTCTTGTCTCAAATATTCACTTGTAGCATACCATATCTCAATGGATTGGCGTAATTTTTCTACTGTGTGTACATTCCCATAATGATGGTGCTTTTCTAAAATGAAACTTTGTTGTTCAGCATCTTGGACTAGCCACCCCTTAGAAGGTACTGTTAAAAGATCATCAATTCCTAATGAAATGGATGTAGCAGTGGCTTGCTGGAAACCCAGAGTCTTTACTTGATCCAGGGTGTGCGATGTATATGCCATTCCGAAGTGATCTATTAATCTGCTAATAAGTCGTTTCATGGCAGACCCATCTATCGCTTTATTGTAAAAGAACAGATCAGCCCATTCTGCCATAAGTACTTCTCTATTCCGCTGAGTAGGATTCGCCAATGGGTTTGAGTCAGTGATTCGAAGACCTCCTTTACTGGATCTCGATTCATGTAGAAATTAAGGAATTATGATTCCAGTTGAACCGGAGAGATCCAAATTCCCGCGGTATTACATAATTCCTTAGCTTAGGTACCGTATGAGTAGGCCTGACAAAACCCCTGTATGGCTTCTTCTATTTCTCGAGAAAAAGAAATATGACCAACAGTGGTTCGGGTGTATATACAAAGGGTTTGTTTTTTTATACGTCTTACTATTAGATAGTGCCCATAAATTTCATGATAGGTACCCAAAGATTCATATTGAACTTCGACAGGAACTTCTCTTGAGGCAATGACACGTTGATCTAGTCGCCACCGAAGCCACAAAGGACTATCTAAATTGATTCGTTTCTGCTGATAAACTATAAGTACATCGTAGGAACTACAAAAATAGGGCTCTTTCTCTTTCGTAGTATATTTATACTTATAATCATTAACTGTTTCATTTTGATAGTTTATGCGATTCCGTGGATTATACCTATTTGCACAAATACCTCGACGATTCCCGATCGTTAATACATAGAGTCCAATAAGCATATCTTGGGTTGGTACCGAAATGGGATCTCCAATAGCCGGAGAAAAGAGATTCATATGAGAAAACATAAGTAAACGAGCCTCCGCTTGCGCTTCCAAAGATAAAGGTACATGAACAGCCATTTGATCCCCATCAAAGTCTGCATTGAATCCTTTACGAACTAATGGATGTAAACAAATAGCACGTCCACCCCCTAAAATGGGCTGGAACGCCTGTATGCCTAATCTATGCAGGGTGGGCGCTCTATTCAACAATACAGGATGCCCCTGCATAACTTCTTGAAGTATTTCCCATACAATGGGTTCTTTTTCCCGAATTTGACTTTTAGCAATTCCTATGTTAGAAGCGATATGTCGTCTGATTAAACCACGAATGACAAATGTCTGAAAAAGTTCTATT